TGGTATTATTCTGGATACGGCAAAATCATTCGATTCGATCTAATAATAAGTACCTTGTGTCAGAATTGAGAAATTCTATGGCTCGAATCTTTAGTATTCTCTTATTTATCACCTGTGTCTACTATTTAGGCAGAATGCCGTCGCCTATTGTCACTAAGAAACTGAAAGAAACGGAAGAAAGGGAAGAAAGGGGAGAAAGAAAATGAGGAAGAAAACGATGTAGAAACAACTTCCGAAGACGAAGGCGACTAAACAGGAACAAGGGGGATCCACCGAAGAAGACCCTTCCCTTTGTTCGGAAGAAAAAGAGGATCCGGACAAAATAGATGAAACGGAAGAGATCCGGGTGAATGGAAAGGAAAAAACAAAAGATGAATTCCACTTTAAAGAGACATCCTATAAGGATAGCCCTGTTGACGAAGATTCTTATCTTGATGGGTATCAAGAGAATTGGGAATTGGGAAGACTTAAAGAAGAAAAAAAAGAAAAGACCCATGCCCATTTCCGGTTTGAAAAACCTCTTATGACTTTTTTTTTCGATTATAAACGATGGAATCGTCCATTTAGATATATAAAAAATGATCTATTTGAAAATGCTGTACGAAATGAAATGTCACAATATTTTTTTTATACATGTCCAAGTGATGGAAAAGAAAAAATCTCTTTTACGTATCCGTCAAGTTTATCAACTTTTTCAGAAATGATAGAACGTAAAATTTCTTTATACACAATGAAAAAACTAAGTCATCAAGACTTATACTAATTATAATTATTGGATAATTATACCAATGAACAAAAAAAATACAACTTGAACAATGAATTGATAAGTCGAATAAAAGTTCTAGAAAAAGAAAAAGGATCTCTTGCTTCTAGACATGCTTGAAAAAAGGGCCAGATTATACAATGATGAGAATGAAAAAGAATGCTTGTCTAAAACGTATGATCCTTTTTTGAATGGACCATATCGTGGAATAATAAAAAAGCTTGATTCACGTGCAAATATAAAGGATTTAATGACTTCTAGAAAAGATTCCATAAAAATATTTTGGATAAATAAGATTCATGGTCTATTTCCTAGTCCTAATAATTCCCAAGAATTTGAAAACAAAAAGAATTCATTTGATTTTGATAGGGAATTATTATCGAAGTCTAAAGGAATTGATTCAAAAAGTCAATCAAAATTCTTGAAATTTTTATTCGATGTAATTACAACCGACCCAAAAAATCAAACAATAATTAAAAATAAATCTATTGGAAAATCTATTGGAATAGAAGAAATAAGCAAAAAAATTTCTCGATGGTCATACAAATTAGCCGATGATTTTTTTTTATTGAAGAGCCGGAAGAAGAAAATGAAGAAGAATCGACGGAAGATCCCGAAATTCGTTCAAGAAAAGGCAAACGCGTGGTAATTTATACTGATAACGATCAGAGTACTAATTCCAGTACTAGTAATAATAATACTAGTAATAATCGCATGAAGAAGAGGAAGTGGCTTTGATACGTTACTCACAACAATCGGATTTTCGACGGGGTATAATCAAAGGATCCATGCGTGCTCAAAGACGTAAAACAGTTATTTGGGAAATGTTTCAAGCAAATGTGCATTCTCCACTTTTTTTTGATCGCATAGACAAAACATTTTTTTTTTCGTTTTTTGATCTTTCTGAAATGATAAATTTCATTTTTAGAAATAGAGCCGGTAAAGAATCGGAATCGCAAATTTCCGATTCTTCTTTTGATTTTGATAAAGAAGGGACAAAAGAACAGGAAAATAAAGAGGAAAATGATCGAATAACAATATCAGAAACTTGGGATACCTTTATATTTACTCAAGCAATAAGAGGTTTCATGTTAGTAACCCAATCTTTTCTTAGAAAATACGTTATATTACCCTTATTGATAATAGCTAAAAATATTGGTCGTATGTTATTATTCCAATTTCCTGAATGGTACGAGGATTTGAAGGAATGGAATCGAGAAATGCATGTTAAATGTACCTATAATGGCGTTCAATTATCAGAAACAGAATTTCCCCAAAATTGGTTAACAGACGGAATTCAGATAAAGATTTTATTTCCTTTTCGTCTGAAACCTTGGCGAAGATCAAAGATCTAAGGTACGATCTCATGATAGAGATCAGAAAATAAGCAAAAAGGAGAAAAAAGACAATTTTTGTTTTTTAACAATCTGGGGAAGGGAAACAGAACTACCTTTTGGGTCTCCCCGAAAACGACCTTCTTTTTTTGAACCCATTTTTAACGAACTCGAAAAAAAAACGAGAAAAGCGAAAAGGCAATTTTTTCAAGTTATAAGGGTTTTCAAAGAAAGAAGAAAATGGTTTTATAAAAATTTCAAAAGAAAAAAAAGGATGGGTCATCAAAACAGTTCTTGTTATAAAGCGAATAATGAAAGAACTTGAAAAAGTAAATCCGATTTTTTCATTTGAATTGAAGAAGGTGAAAGTATATAAACCAAATAAAAATGGAAAAGATTCAAAAATAAATAATAAAATTAACCATGAATGGACCATACCAATTCGATCTATGAATTGGACAAATTATTCACTCATAGAAAAAAAAATGAAAGATCTTGCTAATAAGATAATCACAATTAGGACTCAAATAGAAGGAATCACAAAAGACAATAAAAAAACAGTTTTAACCTATGATGATAAAAGAAAAGGATCAGAATCACAGAAATCTAGTTGGCAGATATTAAAAAGAAACAATATACGATTAATACGTAAATCACATTATTTTATGAAATCTTTCATTGAAAAAATATACATGGATATCTTGCTATGTACCATAAACATTCCCAGAATCAATATACAACTTTTTCTTTGAATCAACAAAAAAAATGATCAACAAATCCATTTCCAACGCTGAAACAAATCAAGAAAAAATTGATGAAATAAATCCAAATAGAATGAACTGTTATTTCCACTATAAAAAAGTGGGTTTCAAATACTAATATTAGTAATAAAAATTTAAATAGTTATACTTCTTTGTCTCAAGCATATGTATTTTACAAATTATCACAAAATCAATTACTTAACATTTATAACTTGAAATATATATTTCAAGATCATGAAACCCATTATTATCTTAGGGATGAAATAAAGGATTATTGTATAACACGAGGACTATTTGATTACAAATCAAGGCATAATAAAATTGCAAAAATCTGGAATGAATAACTGGAAAAACTGGTTAAAGGGTTTTTATCAATACAATTTTTCCCGGATCAAATGGTCTCGATTAGTCCCGAAAAAATGGCGAAATAGAGTCAATCAACTTCGTATGATTAAAAATAAAGACTCAATGAAATTTAATTCATATGAAAACAAAAAAGACCAATTAAGTCATTATGTAAAAGAAGATTATTTCGTAACGGTTTCGTTCACAAAAAAAAAAAAAAAAATATTTTAAAAAACACTACAGATATGATCTTTTATCACATAAATATATGAATTATGAATATATTAATTATGGGGATAAGAAAAACTCCTATTTTTATGGATCAACAGTACAAGTAAAGGAGAACCGGGAGATTCCATATCTATATAATTTCAATACATCGAAACCTGACGCATTTTATCTATTGGTAAGTACAACTATTAGTGATTATCTAGAGGAAAGATATCCTATTGATACGAATATAAATCGGGATAGAAAATATTTTGATTGTAAAATTCTCCATTTTTTGTCTTATAAAAAATATTGATATCGAGACTTGGACCAATGCACATATTGGTATCAAGATTAATAAAAATACTAAGACTCAAACTAATAAGTATAAAAACAAAATGAAAAAGAAAGATATTTCGTTTCATAAAGAAATCAACTTATACAAGAAAAAAAAAACTTTTTTGATTGGATGGGAATGAATCAAAAAAGGTTATATCATAATCCTACCATAGCAAAACTAAAATCTTGGTTCTTACCAGAATTTGTGCTACTTTTTGAAACATATAAAATTAAACCATGGATTATACCAATCCAATTTCTTCTTTTAGATTTTCATAAAAATGAAAAGATTAGTCAATATGAAAACATCAACATAAAAAAAAAAAAACCTTCCCATATTATCTAATCAAAAAGAATATATTGATTTAGAAAATTCTAACCAAGAAAAAACAAACAACAATATCCAAAATATCTTGGATATGATCTAGGAAAACAAAACGAAAAAAAGATGTTGAAGATGATTACGCGGGATCAGACATTAAAAAACGTAGAAATAAAAAAGAATTCAAGAGGATGAAAGAAGCAGAACTGGATTTCTTCCTGAAAAAATATTTTCTTTTTCAATTAAGATGGGATGATTCCTTGAATCAAAGAATGATCAATAATATTAAGGTATATTGTCTCTTACTTAGATTGACAAATGCAAAGCAAATTGCTATATCCTCAATTCAAAGAGGAGAAATGAGTCTGGATGTAATGCTGATTCAAAAGGATCTTGTTCTTACAGAATTGATAAAAAGAGGAATATTAATTATCGAACCAGTTCGTTTATCTATAAAAAGGGATGGGCAATTTATTATCTATCAAACCATAAGTATTTCATTAGTTGATAAAGGTAAAGATAAAGTTAAAACTAATAAAAAATTCATAAAAAAACGAAATGTTGATAAGAATAATTTAGACAAATCCATTGCACAACATAGCGATATGCCTGTGAATGAAGAAAAAAAAATAATAATAATTTTCTTGTTCCTGAACATATTCTATCTCATCGACGTCGGAGAGAGTTGAGAATTCTAATTTGTTTCAATTTCTGGAATTGGAATGTTGTAGATAGAACTCCACAATTTTGCAACGAAAACAAAATAATAAACTGTGGACAATTTTTTAATGAGGAAAAGCATCTTAATACAGATGAAAATAAATTCATTAAATTCAAATCGTTTCTTTGGCCTAATTACCGATTAGAGGATTTAGCTTGTATGAATCGTTACTGGTTTGATACCCATAACAGCAGTTGTTTTAGTATGTCAAGGATATATATGTATCCCCAATCCAGAATAAGTTAATAAACTAATATTATATTTCCTATATATCACCTGACATAACATATTTGATAGATGGCGAAAGATGTACATATGCATATGTTATGTTACATTTTAGTACCTGATATTGTATTTATTTTTGGATCTAGGAATAATAAATTAGTAGAATCTTTATTAAGTAAAAAAAAAAAATCACTCTCTTTCGTGAATGATTATATTTTATTCTATCGAAATCCCATTTTTTTTTTTTCAAACATAAAAGTGGGATTTCAATAGAATAAAAAAGTATGAATAAATCTAAACTTTTGTTTATATCAGATTAAAATGACTGACATAATAATAATATAATATAATAATAATTATTATTTTTCCTGATCGGTAAAATCTAAAAAAAAAATAATAATAATAAAGTATAGAAGAATTTTTTTATGGTCAAAAATTCATTTATTTCAGTTATTCTGCAAGACGAAAAAGAAGCAAACAAAGGGTCTGTTGAATTTCAAGTATTCAGTTTTACCGATAAAATACGGAGACTCACCTCGCATTTGGAATTACACAAAAAAGATTTTTTATCTCAAAGAGGTCTACGGAAAATTCTGGGAAAACGTCAACGGCTATTGGCTTATTTGTCAAAGAAAAATCGAGTAAGTTATAAAAAATTAATTGGTCAATTAGGTATTCGGGAGTCAAAAACTCGTTAATTTGAAGGTTCATTTGAAATTTTTTTTAAGTTTTTATTTTTAAAAACCTCGCTTTGAGAAATTCATGGAATAATGAATTAAGGAAGAAAAGATATGACTGTACCGGCTACAAGAAAAGATCTCATGATAGTTAATATGGGTCCGCATCACCCATCAATGCATGGTGTTCTTCGACTGATCGTTACTCTTGATGGTGAAGATGTTATTGACTGTGAACCCGTATTGGGTTATTTACACAGAGGGATGGAAAAAATAGCAGAAAATCGAACAATTATACAATATTTGCCTTATGTAACACGGTGGGATTATTTAGCCACTATGTTCACAGAAGCAATAACAGTAAATGCACCAGAACGATTGGAAAGTGTTCAAGTACCTAAAAGAGCCAGTTACATTAGAGTCATTATGCTGGAATTGAGTCGTATAGCTTCTCATTTATTATGGCTTGGGCCCTTTATGGCGGATATCGGCGCACAGACTCCCTTTTTCTATATTTTCAGAGAAAGGGAATTGTTATATGATCTATTCGAAGCTGCTACGGGTATGCGAATGATGCATAATTATTTCCGTATTGGGGGGGTTGCTGCTGATCTTCCTTATGGCTGGATAGATAAATGTTTGGATTTCTGTGATTATTCTTTAACAGGAATTGCTGAATATCAAAAACTTATTACACGGAATCCTATTTTTTTGGAACGAGTTGAAGGAGTGGGCATTATTGGTGGAGAAGAAGCAATAAATTGGGGTTTATCAGGGCCGATGTTACGTGCTTCTGGAATACAATGGGATCTTCGTAAAGTTGATAGTTATGAGTGTTACAATAAATTCGATTGGGAAGTCCAATGGCAAAAAGAAGGAGATTCACTAGCTCGTTATTTAGTCCGAATCGGTGAAATGAAGGAATCTATAAAAATTATTCAACAGGCTCTAGAAGGAATTCCTGGAGGACCCTATGAGAATTTAGAAATTCGGCGCTTAGATAGAGCAAGGAATTCCGAATGGAATGATTTTGAATATAGATTTATTAGTAAAAAACTTTCACCTAATTTTGAATTATTGAAACAAGAACTTTATGTAAGAGTAGAAGCCCCAAAGGGAGAATTAGGAATTTATTTGATAGGAGATAGTAGTGTTTTCCCCTGGAGATGGAAAATTCGGCCGCCTGGTTTTATCAATTTGCAAATTCTCCCTCAATTAGTTAAAAGAATGAAATTGGCCGATATCATGACGATACTAGGTAGTATAGATATCATTATGGGAGAAGTTGATCGTTGAAATGATAATTGATACGACAGAAGTAGAAGTACAAGCTATCAATTCTTTTTCTAGATTGGAATCCTTAAAAGAAGTTTATGGACTCATATGGATCTTTGTTCCCATTTTCACCCTTCTATTAGGAATCACAATAGGGGTCCTAGTAATTGTGTGGTTAGAAAGAGAAATATCCGCAGCAATACAACAACGTATTGGGCCTGAATATGCCGGTCCGTTGGGGATTCTTCAAGCTCTAGCAGATGGGACCAAATTACTTTTTAAAGAAGACCTACTTCCATCTAGAGGAGATATTCGTTTGTTTAGCGTGGGACCGTCTATAGCGGTCATATCAGTTCTACTAAGTTATTTAGTAATTCCTTTTGGATATCGCCTTATTTTAGCCGATCTCAGTATAGGTGTTTTTTTATGGATCTCTATTTCAAGTATTGCTCCTATTGGACTTCTTATGTCAGGATATGGATCGAACAATAAATATTCCTTTTTAGGTGGTCTACGGGCTGCTGCTCAATCTATTAGTTATGAAATACCATTAACTCTATGCATATTATCAATATCTCTATGTATGATTCATATTTTGAACATGAACTTTGACCTCAAAATGAAATAAAGGAAAGAGGAATTAATGTATTGGATAGATATAGATATTTTCATTTTTTAATTCATCATCATTAGTATGGTTGATGAGTTAAACTAGATAGTTATATGAGTAAAATCAAACTGCTTATAAATTTGTAGTAAGAAGAGAAAATCTCATTCCCTATGTACAAGAATAAAGCAGAAGTAAACATTAAGGAGTATAAACTCTTTATCCCAAGATTAAGATTCTTTGACTAATTCTCATATCTTGAAGCGGGTACAAAAGATCTTAATGTATTTTATTATTTTTTTATATGTATTACCATACGGGGGATCAATCAAAAATCAGTGAACAGTTAGGAACACCAAGGTACACAAAGGATTAGTAATAGAGATGATATAATAGAGATAATGTAAGGTATCAAAAAAGAGGTATTTCCACATAAAACGAATCATAAGATGATAGGGACTTTAAGTTGGTAGAAATGACCAAGCAGTACTTCCCCACGATTCCGATCTAGAGTATGCTCCTATTCACTGATTAAAGAAATGACTATCAAAAACGAATTAATCCTTTATTCTCAGGAATACCTCTTATGAGAAAGAAGAACAGGAACAAAAGAAATAGAATATAAAAAAGATCTTTATTTATTTTTTCCTAACATCTATACCAATATATATGTATATATGAAATTCATATTCTTTATGATTCAGTAAAGAATGTCTAATTCTTTTTATCTCTTGATATAACGAGTATTTTATTGAAAGATTAAGTTATTACCGAAGATTTAATTATAAGGGATGAGATCAATTCGGAAGCGCCCCCTTTTTTTGTTATTCTAGCAGACAGAATTCCATTGGTCTAATTTTTGGGACTCGAGCAAGTTCTTACATTTATTTGTGGCCATAGAGGAGCCGTATGAAGCCGAAGTCTCATGTACGGTTTTGAAATAGCGATGCGAGCAGTGATGTTATTATCGACTATGATTATCTAACAGTTTAAGTACAGTTGATATAGTTGAGGCGCAGTCAAAATATGGATTTTGGGGGTGGAATCTGTGGCGTCAGCCTATCGGGTTTGTTGTTTTTCTAATTTCTTCTCTAGCAGAATGTGAAAGATTACCCTTCGATTTACCAGAAGCAGAGGAAGAATTAGTAGCAGGTTATCAAACGGAATATTCAGGTATCAAATACGCTTTATTTTACCTTGCTTCTTACCTAAATTTATTAGTTTCTTCATTATTTATAACAGTTCTTTACTTAGGTGGGTGGAATTTCTCTATTCCGTATATATCTGTTCCTGAACTTTTCGAAATAAATCAAATGGATGGAGTCTTTGGAACGACAATTGGGATATTTATTACATTAGCTAAAGCTTATTTGTTTCTTTTTATATCTATCACAACAAGATGGACTTTACCTAGAATGAGAATGGACCAACTATTAAATCTTGGATGGAAATTTCTTTTACCTATTTCTCTAGGTAATTTATTATTGACAACGTCTTCCCAACTTGTTTCATTATAAATAACACAATACGATAATGGTATTCTAGACTCATAACCTCTCTTAAACAAGAGAAAGAAACATCAACTTATTCGTGGATATCTACAATATGTTTCCTATGGTGACTGGGTTCATGAATTATGGTCAACAAACAATACGAGCAGCAAGGTACATTGGTCAAAGTTTCATAATTACCTTATCCCATACAAATCGTTTACCTGTAACTATTCAATATCCTTATGAAAAATCGATCACATCGGAGCGTTTCCGTGGTCGAATCCACTTTGAATTTGATAAATGTATTGCTTGTGAAGTATGTGTTCGTGTATGTCCCATAGATCTACCCGTTGTTGATTGGAAATTTGAAAAAAATATTAAAAATAAAATATTGCTTAATTATAGTATTGATTTTGGGGTCTGTATATTTTGTGGTAACTGTGTCGAGTATTGTCCAACAAACTGTTTATCAATGACTGAAGAATATGAACTTTCTACTTATGATCGTCACGAATTGAATTATAATCAAATTGCTTTGGGTCGGTTACCAATGCCAGTAATTGGAGATTACACAATTCAAACAGTTATAAATTCGACTCAAATCAAAATAGACAAGGATAACCCCCTTGATTCAAGAACGGTTACCAATTAGTAAGATTTTATTTTTCTATTTTGATAGAAAGGATCCAAGCTTCTTTATTTATTTTTTTTAGTCAATGTAACTAAAAGTAAAACGATAACTATAGATTGTTGAGAATAGCGGGTTTATTTAATATTTTTAGTTTTGATTTGGAAATATAAGATTCTAACTCTTCTTTATCTTCTGAATAAATTAAAATGAAAAAGTTGAGTTGGCCCAATAACTTTATCTACATTAATCTATATTACAATCTATACTGCATTACTACATTAAGATTTTATTTAGGAACGGTATCATAGACAATTAAAAAAATGGGCTAATTTTTACTTCCTGGACTATTCAGTAAGGTCATGAAATCTTTACGATTTATTTATTTTCTTATTTCATACATAATGGATTTACCTGGATCAATACATAATATTGTTGTAGTATTTCTGGGATCAGTTCTTATATTTGGAGGTCTAGGAGTAGTATTATTTACCAATCCAATTTATTCTGCCTTTTCGTTGGGATTGGTTCTTGTTTGTATATCCTTATTCTATATTCTATCAAACTCCTATTTTGTAGCTGCCGCACAGCTCCTTATTTATGTAGGAGCCATAAATGTCTTAATCATATTTGCTGTTATGTTCATGAATGGTTCAGAATATTCGAACGATTCCTATTTTTGGACTGTTGGAGATGGAGTCACTTCACTGGTTTGTATAAGTATTCTTTTTTCACTAATTACTACTATCTTAGATACGTCATGGTATGGAATTATTTGGACTACAAGATCAAATCAGATTATAGAACAGGACCTTATTAGTAACGTTCAACAAATTGGAATTCATTTATCAACAGATTTTTATCTTCCGTTTGAACTCATTTCTATAATTCTTTTAGTTTCTTTAATAGGTGCAATTACTATGGCTCGTCAATCATAAATACTTATGATTTAAAAAATTTTTATAATTATAAATTTAAAATAAAATAAAAAAGGTGTAAAGGTTTAAGGTTTTTAGTTAAATCTATTGCCAATACCTTCTATTGTTCTGTAATATTTTGTTCTATTCTAGTCAATCAAATCGGTTGAATTGTTGTTCATATTGAAATGAATCGAGATTCATGAGGAGTTAGCCAATGATGTTTGAACATATACTTTTTTTGAGCGTCTACTTATTTTCTATCGGTATCTATGGATTGATCACAAGTCGAAACATGGTTAGAGCACTTATGTGTCTTGAGCTTATACTAAATTCGGTTAATATAAATCTCGTAACATTTTCTAATATATTTGATAGTCGCCAATTAAAAGGAGACATTTTCTCAATCTTTGTTATAGCCATTGCGGCTGCGGAAGCAGCTATTGGGCTAGCTATTGTTTCGTCGATTTATCGTAACAGAAAATCAACTCGTATCAATCAATCAAATTTGTTGAATAATTAGTTTAGTCGTAATTATTCATTATGTAATCATTGATTTTCATTATATAAATTATAATAATAATAATAATAATAATTTATATTAATTTGTTAGATTTATTCGAATTTAAAATAGAATTAAAATTCCATTAATATTAATTAAATATTGTATTATTTGTTGACCAATTTGAATTCAGATGTGCGACTTGTATTGTATGACTGTGGTTGTTGAAACGGAAATCAAAGTATCTTAGTCCTTTCTCATGAACAGATTTAGAAATATATTGATTTTTAAAAAAATTAATAAATCATTGATTCATCTGGTGTCTACAATATAAACATATAATTCATTTCCTCCTGATTTTACTTTACCAGATCGAAAATTTTTTATGTTCAAAACTGGAATTTATAGACCCAATGTCACATTCAGTAAAAATTTATGATACATGTATAGGGTGTACTCAATGTGTACGAGCCTGCCCCACAGATGTATTGGAAATGATACCTTGGGACGGATGTAAAGCTAAGCAAATTGCTTCCGCGCCAAGAACCGAGGACTGTGTAGGTTGTAAGAGATGTGAATCCGCTTGTCCAACAGATTTTTTGAGTGTCCGTGTTTATTTATGGCATGAAACAACTCGCAGCATGGGTCTATCTTATTGATACGTTAAGATTACAAAAACTCCACTTGAATCATTTGATTCCTCATTTACCGACAAAAGCCCGTACTCGATAAAATAAATATATTATTTCGAGCACGGGTTTTTCTGGTCAAAATGCATCTTGTCTTTATCATGAGTTATTTTCCTTGGTTTTGGTTAACACTACTTGTAGTTTTGCCGATATTCGCGGGTTCTTCAATTTTCTTTCTTCCTCATAGGGGGAATAAGGTAATTAGGTGGTATACTATATGTATATGCTTATGGGAACTCCTTCTAACAACCTATGTGTTCTGTTATCATTTCCAATTGGATGATCCATTAATTCAATTGGAGGAGGATTTTAAATGGATAAATGTTTTTGATTTTCACTGGAGACTGGGAATCGATGGACTTTCCATAGGACCTATTTTACTGACAGGATTTATCACTACTTTAGCCACTTTAGCAGCTTGGCCTGTTACTCGAAATTCGCGATTGTTCTATTTCCTGATGTTAGCAATGTACAGTGGCCAAATAGGATTATTTTCTTCTCGAGACCTTTTACTTTTTTTTCTCATGTGGGAGTTAGAATTAATTCCTGTTTACTTACTTTTATCCATGTGGGGAGGAAAGAAACGTTTGTACTCAGCCACAAAGTTTATTTTGTACACTGCCGGGGGTTCCATTTTTCTCTTAATAGGAGTTCTAGGTATGGGTTTATATGGTTCCAATGAACCGATATTGGATTTTGAAAGATTTGCTAATCAGTCATATCCTGTGACATTAGAAATAATATTCTATTTGGGCTTCCTTATTGCTTATGCTGTCAAATCGCCGATTATACCCCTACATACATGGCTACCAGATACCCATAGGGAAGCACATTACAGTACATGTATGCTTCTAGCTGGAATCTTATTAAAAATGGGGGCATATGGATTGATTCGGATCAATATGGAATTATTACCGCACGCCCACTCTATATTTTCTCTCTGGTTGGTAATAATAGGGACAATACAAATAATCTATGCAGCTTCAACCTCTCTTGGTCAACGCAATTTAAAAAAGAGAATAGCCTATTCTTCTGTATCTCACATGGGTTTCATAATTATAGGAATTGGTTCTATAACCGACATGGGACTCAACGGAGCCGTTTTACAAATACTCTCTCATGGATTTATTGGTGCTGCACTTTTTTTCTTGGTAGGAACGAGTTGTGATAGAATACGTCTTGTTTATCTCGACGAAATGGGGGGGATATCGATCCCAATGCCAAAAATATTTACCATGTTTAGTAGTTTCTCGATGGCTTCTCTTGCATTGCCAGGAATGAGTGGTTTTGTTGCAGAATTAGTAGTATTTTTTGGAATAATTACCAGTCCAAAATATCTTTTAATTCCCAAAATACTAATTACTTTTGTAATGGCAATTGGAATGATATTAACTCCTATTTATTTATTATCTATGTTACGTCAGATGTTTTATGGATACAAACTATTCAATGTTCCAAACTCCAATTTTGTGGATTCTGGACCACGAGAACTATTTGTTTCAATCTGTATCTTTTTACCCGTAATAGGTATTGGTATTTATCCCGATTTCGTTCTCTTACTATCAGTTGACAAGGTCCAAGCTATCTTATCTAATTATTTTTTATAGATAGTTTTTATTAATGAGACGGCAAGTCTTATAATTCTGTAAAATAAAGTGAATTAGAGTTGGAATGAGATGTATCTCGAGTTTTTGCGAACCATTTGATTCCCGAAATCAAATGATTCGCAAAAACTCGAGATACATATGAGATGATGTTCTTATGTTATGTATAATTTGTTCAATTAGATGTTAATGTGAATGAACCATAACTATGTAGACCTATTCCTAATAGATTGATCCCAAAATAGCATATCCAAATTATAAGAAATCCTATAGATGCTACAAGTGACGAATTCGTACCTTGCAAACTTGGATTTGTTCTAGTATGTGAATAAATCGCAAATATGGTCCAAGTAATAAATGCCCAAGTTTCTTTGGGGTCCCAATTCCAATAAGATCCCCATGCCTCGTTAGCCCATACTGCTCCAGAAAGAATACCTATGGTTAAAAAGGTAAACCCTAAACTAATGACACGATAACTCCAATAATCCAAACGCTGAGTTAATTGATATTTGTAATAATTTTGAAATGGAACAAAAGAAGTGTGTTTAAAAACATTTTTTTTTTTATTCAAATATTCGACTTCGCCAACGATAAATGATTTAATTACTAAATTCTTGCTTTTAAAAAACATTGATATGTTTTTTCGAAATGTAACGACTAGAAAAGCGACTGATAATAACGACCCACATAAAAGAGCTGCATAGCTCAATAACATCATACTTACGTGCATCATTAACCACTGAGATTGTAGAGCAGGTACTAATCTTGACGATTGATGCATTTCACTTGAAAGACCCGATGTGGCGAAACCTTGGGTAAAAATGGCACTTGGGGCGGTTATTGCGCTTAAATCATTTTTATGATTCCATATCTTAGAAATTAGATGAATAATGGAAAAACTCCACGAAAGGAAGATTAAAGACTCGTATAAATTACTTAATGGAAAATGTCTCGAAGAAATCCAACGAGTAACTAATAATCCTGTTATAGATAAAAAGGTAGCTATCATTCCTTTTTCCGACGAATTGCGCAATCCTACGATTTCGTGGACTAATAGGGTCATAAAATGAATCGTAATCACAATTGAAATGATCGAAAAAGAGAGATGAGTTAATATATGTTCTAAAGTTGCAAATATCATAAAAAGGGCGGGGGTTCTCCATTATAGAATTAAAATCGGGAATTAAATACATTATAGGATCCATTGTATCTTTTTTACAGTATGCCGCCACTCGGACTCGAACCGAGATGCTCTAGCACTGCTTCCTAAGAGCAGCGTGTCTACCGATTTCACCATAGCGGCTTACTTGAAATAAAATAATAGTCAATTCATGTTGAATCGTCTAGATCTAGATTCAAGGATTCAATATAGTTAGTAAACGTTAGAACCGATGAAAAAAGACTTATTTAAATTAATATTTGAATGTTTACTAAGTATTGCCGTAGGGTTTAGCTTTAAGAATCAACTTTCATGTATCTAGTTTAGAATGTAAAAATGGAGTTATACCAAAACAGTAAGAACTAGATAGTTTTGTTCCGGGCCAAGGGTCGATTAAAAATAATCCTTTTTTTAGATGATTTTTTAATTTTAATTAATGTATTGAAAATTTAAAAGATTAAAATAAAAAAAAAAAAAAATATTCATATTTATCGTAATTTTATTCGAGGCATTTTTCTAATAATTTCGATACCTTAGTATCATTAATAATACTCTTCGTAATTTATTATAAATACTATCTAGTAACTATACTTCTAATTAGGTTTTGGGCTAGGCATATAACAAAAAACTTTTTCTCTATCAATTAAATTTTCAATTGTGAAAATTTAATTGATAGAGAAAAATTAGAATACTTAGTACTATACTAAGAGGTCAGTAAACATAAGAATTATTATTTACTATATAACACGCCACAGCAGTGCAGTTAGTTCTAACTAATATTGATATTAAGGAGTTAAATACATTCAATACATTAGTTAATGTGAATCATTATATCCTAAAAATTTTTAGGTTCTTAAGGGTATGTCGATTTAGATTATTCCAAAATTTTATTACTTGTTTGTTGCACAAAAAAACTTTTTGAATCTCCAGTAGAAACTGACTTTGCTAAAGAAAAAGCTTTTATTGCAGCTAAATATCCTTTTTTCTTCCAAATATTTCTACGAATACGTTTTTTTGATCGAGAAATACGTTTTTTTGGAACCGCCATTCAAAAACAAAATATTAATTTTTATTATTGTATGTGAAAGACATATATTTGGATCGTTTTTTCGTCATTATCCATACTTATCCCATGGATTATAAATACTTTGTTCAAAACATGTAAAACATATCATAATTAATATAAATATAATTATATATATATATATATAATATATATATATATATATATATATATATATATACATATATATATAAATATACCCAAAAGATTATGAATTTATATATACGTATCCATGTATATATACCTATGCCATATCACATATATATCTAGGGCTAAATTAAATATATAATTAATTTTTTTTTTTTTTTTTTTTGATTTTTTTTATTATTGTTCTTTTGGTTGGTGGATTTGAAACAATTAAATTTATAACAATAAAAAAACAAATATTTTTTTATGGAACAAACATATCAATACGCATGGATAATACCCTTTCTTCCATTTCTAGTTACTATGTTAATAGGATTTGGACTTCTGCTTATTCCGACAGCAACAAAAAATATTCGTCGTATGTGGGCTTTTCCGAGTGTTTTGATGCTAAGTATAGCTATGGCATTTTCGGCCAATCTATCTATTCAGCAAATAAATGGAAATTTTATCTATCAATATCTATGGTCTTGGACCGTCAATAATGATTTTTCTTTAGAGTTCGGACACTTGATCGATCCACTTACTTCTATTATGTTAATACTAATTACTACTGTTGGAATCATGGTTCTTATTTATAGTGACAATTATATGTCTCATGATCAAGGATATTTTAGATTTTTTGCTTATATGAGTTTTTCTAATACTTCCATGTTGGGATTAGTTACTAGTTCCAATTTGATACAAATTTATATTTTTTGGGAACTTGTAGGAATGTGTTCCTATTTATTAATAGGTTTTTGGTTCACACGACCGAGTGCGGCAAGTGCTTGCCAAAAAGCTTTTGTAACCAATCGTATAGGGGATTTTGGTTTATTATTAGGAATTTTAGGACTTTATTGGATAACTGGTAGTTTAGAATTTCGGGATTTGTTCGAAATAGTTAATAACTTGGTTCATCATAATGGAGTAAATTCCTTATTTGCTACTCTGTGTGCTTTTTTTTTATTCGTTGGTGCAATTGCTAAATCCGCACAATTCCCCCTTCACATATGGTTACCTGATGCTATGGAAGGACCCACTCCCATTTCTGCTCTTATACATGCTGCTACTATGGTAGCAGCGGGAATTTTTCTTGTAGCTCGGCTTCTTCCTCTTTTCATAGTTATACCTTCCATAATGAATATCATTTCTTCAATAGGCGTAATAACAGTACTATTAGGAGCTACTTTGGCTCTTGCTCAAAGAGACATTAAAAGAAGTTTAGCTTACTCGACAATGTCTCAATTGGGTTATATTATGTTAGCTCTGGGTATAGGTTCTTATCGAGCCGCTTTATTCCATTTGATCACTCATGCCTATTCGAAAGCTTTATTGTTTTTGGGATCCGGATCAATTATTCATTCAATGGAACCCATTGTTGGATATTCACCAGATAAAAGTCAAAATATGGTTCTTATGGGCGGTTTAACAAAATATGTTCCAATTACAAGAATTACCTTTTTCTTAGGTACACTCTCCCTTTGTGGTATTCCGCCTCTTGCTTGTTTTTGGTCCAAAGATGAAATTCTTAACGAAAGTTGGTTGTATTCACCAACTTTCGCAATAATAGCTTCCTTTACAGCGGGATTAACCGCATTTTATATGTTTCGGATGTATTTACTTACCTTTGATGGACATTTGCGCATTCATTTTCAAAATTACAGTAGCACTAAAAATAGTTCTTTCTATTCCATATCTCTATGGGGAAAAAAAGTGCCAAAAGCAGTCAATAGAAATTTA